TAATGTATTTCATGAATCTAAGTGGAATAAGCAAAGTGGATTCCTTGTTGGTTAGTCGAGTTCCAATGAAAACCACACAATTGAAGGAAATGTCCGAATTTGCTATTTAGAAAATCAATAAACTAAGGTTTTGTCGTTCTAGATATCGGATTCAACGGAAACAATTACAGCAGTAGGGGGGGGGAAATCAAAAAACAAGTCGAGCAAAATTATACAAAGTTATATATAAGTTGCTACCCCCCCCCTTAGTCTTTCTTTAATTGAATTTCGTTTGATTAGACGGAAGTTACTTAAAAACTTCCGCTTTCTTTAAAAGATTCTGAACAGTTCCTGTGGGTTGAGCACCTTTTTCAAGGAAATATAGAATAAGAGGAACGTTTAAATAAGTTTGATTCTTCATTGGATCATAAAACCCCACTTTTCTAAGATCTTTTCCTTCTCTTCGGCATCGAACATCAATTGCAACGATTCGATAGACGGCTCATTGGGATAAATGTAGATGACCAACACCCCCCCTAGAACCGTATAGGAAGTTTTCTCCTCGTACGGCTCGAGAAAAATGATTTGCTTCGAAGTTTTGTCTATGTATGCAATTCTAATAAATTAAATGACAAATGGGCCTAGAAAATCAATTAGACTCTGATTTCAGTCTTTTTTCCTTCCTGAAAATGAAAAAGAAACCATTCGTACTCATAACTCAAGTTGGATAACTCTCAAATAGCTCAAAGGAAAAATCTTTAGTCACTTTCATTTATTGAGTGGTCTTTAACCCCTTTTGTTTTGTTTGTCTTTTGTCTCGTTTCAAATTCTATTTGGATTCTTTAGTCTGATCCAATTAGTGAGACTATCGAGACAATTAAAAAGGTCTTTCCTTGTTCTTAGATCCTTTATCCTTATTTTAAATCATTGGGTTTAGACATTACTTCGGTGCTTCTTAATCCTTTCAAAGTGGCAGCAACATACCCCTTTTTTGATTTCTTTCTATCAAAGAATCCTATGGACAGTTGATTCACGTGTGATACACTTTGAATCGAAAAAGTTTGCTAAATTCTAACAAGTCTTGCTTTTGAATTGGAAACTTGCTCGAATTGGATCCTTTCGATTTCTATATATGGAAGATACGTTTACGAAGTTGTTCCGATTAATTGGCATTAACCCTAGATCCTTGCCCCCGAGAAATGAATTAATCCTTTCTACTCGAGCTTCATCGTGGACTATTTACAACCCAACAAAAAATCGAGTGTAACAGAACAAACAATGTCGAGCCAAGAGCACTCTCATCCTTAGATAAATCGAAAATGGTGGATGGAAAAATCCACAACAGATCGTGTCCTTCAAGTCGCACGTTGCTTTCTACCACATCGTTTCAAACGAAGTTTTAACATAATATTCCTCTAATTTGGAACCGGTATGGAATTGATTCAATTATGGAATCATGAATAGTCATTGGTTCAGTTGTACATAGACATCGTAATCTAGGCTTTTTCTTCTATATATGATAATATGATATGAAACGATTTTTCTGAAAAAGTCTTAGCAAGACAGCATCTTTCACATACATAAATAATATATAGATAATATAGATAATAGCAAGAAATCGAAATATATAAACGAATAACTCTTTTAATCTGCATCTTCAAGTGACTCAACAGGATAGATTAAACGATTTCCTACTTTTTGAGTACCAAATAAAGATTCCACTTACAAGCAATCATTAAAAATATTTAATCATTAAAAATATTTAATAAAAATAGTTCTAATTGAAATTGAAAAAGTTTCCTATTTAGACATCATTATTTAATTTGAAGAAAATTGGACAATAAGCATGACGTTTGATCTTCATAGGAAGATAAGTCTTTCTTTTTGAATTGACTCATCACTTTTAAATAGATAAAAGAAAAACGAAATCCAATTTTTTTTCATGAGATGGATAAAAAAATGATCTAAGTTCAGATTTGAATCTTTATTCTTTTCATCTGATTACGAAAATCAAATTACGAAAATCAAAAAAATAAGGAGGGTTTTTCGTATCTATCAGATAGACTGAAGAGTTGTCACTGTTATAGATATTCTATTCTATAATATAGAATTTAAATAATTTAAGGTATCAAAAATCTTTTTCACAAAAACCGAAAAATTATTGTCATTGAAATAGAACGATACATACCATATAAGCGAAATATTTCCTCATTTTATATATTTTAGATGATATATATTTATAGATTTTGTTTAACATGGGATTAAGTAATATTTCACAATAATCGACTCTTATCATAAAGTGAATAAAAGGGTGATAGGGGAAATCACCCCTGCCTCAATTGTTCTGTAGATTTCCAATTTTTACTTAGAACCAAACACGAAATACCTAAATAAAATGAGATTCAAAGAAAATATATCGGCTCCATAACATATTTCTATATGATATGTAACTTGATCATTTGTTAATGAGATTCGAACAGACACAGATATTAAAATAAATACGGATTTACTCCTATCCACT